GGCGGGAAGGCTCTATGGAAAAATGGCGGTTCAATTCGATGTTGTTTAAGGAGGAGTTAGAACACGGGTGCGGGTTAAGTAAATCACTAGAGGGTATTCGACCCGTTGGAAATACAAATGGGGGTGAAGACCCTGTTATAAATAACATGATTCATGGTTGGATTGATAGTGACAGCTCTAATAATATTGATCCTTTATTTGGTGTCAGCAACATTCGGAGTTTGATCTGTGATGACACTTTTTTAGTTAAGGATAGTAATGGTGAAAATTATTCCATATATTTGGATATTGAAAATTTTATTTTTGAGGTTGAAGACGATCGTTCTTTTTTGAGTGAATTGGGCGGTTTTTTTTCTAGTTGCCTAAATTATAGTTATCCGAATGATGGACCTAAGAGTGACAATCACTACTACAATCGTTACATGAATGATACTCAATATAGTTGGAATAATCACATTACTAGTTGCATTGAGAGTTATCTTCGTTCTGAAATCCATATTGAGAGTTACATTTCAAGCGGTAGTGACAATTACAGTAAGAATTATATTTATAGTTACATTTGTAGTGAAAGCGTAAATAGTATTGACAGTGATAGTTTCATCAGTATACAAACTAGCGCAAGTGGAAGTGATCTCGATATAAGTCAAAAATACAGGAATTTGTGGGTTCAATGTGAAAATTGTTATGGATTAAATTATAAGAAATTTTTTAGGTTAAAACGGAATATTTGTGAACAATGTGGATATCATTTGAAAATGAGTAGTTCAGAAAGAATCGAACTTTTGATTGATCCAGGCACTTGGGATGCTATGGATGAGGACATGGTTTCGGTGGACCCCATTGAATTTCATTCGGAACAGGAGCCTTATAAAGATCGTATTGATTCTTATCAAAAAAAGACAGGGTTAACTGAGGCTGTTCAAACAGGCATAGGTCAATTAAACGGTATTTCCATCGCAATTGGTATTATGGATTTTCAGTTTATGGGGGGCAGTATGGGATCCGTAGTAGGCGAGAAAATCACCCGTTTGATCGAATATGCTACTAATAGATCTCTACCCCTTATTATAGTGTGTGCTTCGGGGGGAGCCCGCATGCAAGAAGGAAGTTTGAGCTTGATGCAAATGGCTAAAATATCTTCAGCTTTATATGATTATCAATCAAATAAAAAGTTATTCTACGTATCAATCCTTACATCTCCTACAACCGGTGGGGTGACTGCCAGTTTTGGTATGTTAGGAGATATCATTATTGCCGAACCTAATGCTTACATTGCATTTGCAGGTAAAAGAGTAATTGAACAAACATTGAATAAGACAGTACCTGATGGGTCACAAGAAGCTGAGTATTTATTCCATAAGGGCTTATTCGACCCAATTGTACCACGTAATCCTTTAAAGGGTGTTCTGAGTGAGTTATTTCAGCTTCACGGTTTCTGTCCTTTGAATCAAAATTGAATCAAGTAGATCATTTAATTCTGTTTTTTTTTTATTTGAAGTTTACAAGTATTTAGTTTCTATTTAGTTTATGGTAATCAAAGTGAAAATAAAAAATAATAAGCACGGAGTTTTACTTGAGGTTATAAAATACAATTGTATAACGGATCATAAGTTGTTGATAATCACTTTTCTTATTTGCTACAGATCCATTTTATTTCTACCTATATAATGCATGATTAGTAATCGGGAAGGCTCTATCAATAGGATAAAAGAGTTAATTTTTCTACTAAATTAGGAAAAATTCATGTTATTTTATTACATTACGTATTTATTATAGATATAATTATTCTCCAAGTAAGAACCTTTTTTGGTATTTATTAGAAGATAAGTATAAGAGAACAATAATAATAAATATATATTATATAAAAGTGAATAGGTACACTTATTTAGTTCTACGTTTCTTGTACCTATTATTATATACTGATAATAGATATACTTATCATAAGATATCTTTATAACAGGTACAAAATATTAAATCGAGGTATCCATTCTATGACAACTTTCAACTTACCCTCTTTTTTTGTGCCTTTAGTGGGTCTAGTATTTCCAGCAATTGCAATGGCTTCCCTATCTCTTCATGTTCAAAAAAACAAGATTATCTAGATTCGACGGGACCCAATCTCGTTCATTTTTTTTTTTTTTTAAGACTCGGACTTGGGTCATAATACAGATTTCTATATCTATTTAAATTTATCTATCTATTTAGTGGACATAGGATACAACATGTGGATTCTTCCGAACACAAATGAAAGAGCTATTATGCCCGTGGAAACATCATGGGATGATATATGGGGATAAATAGATTATATATTCAAAAGGGGGTCCGCAGATGTATGAAATGGAAAGTCAAAATATCTCTATGTATGTAGATATCTATAGTGGGATTATATGAGGGGGATCCTTTTTTATATCTAAGCGATTCGATGAATTACTCCTAAGGGTTCACATCATAATAAGAGTGCTAGTTGATAAGAGTTGCTTCAGGAACAAAAAAAGAAAGTCAAATTTTGGTTATTCTCTAAATTTCAATAAAATTAAACAACTGGATCTAGTATGAACTGGCGATCAGAACATATATGGATAGAACTTATAATGGGGTCTCGAAAAACAAGTAATTTATGTTGGGCCTGTATCCTTTTTTTAGGTTCACTGGGATTCTTATTGGTTGGAACTTCTAGTTACCTTGGTAGGAATCTGATATCCTTATTTCCTTCTCAGCAAATCCTTTTTTTCCCACAAGGGATCGTGATGTCTTTCTATGGGATCGCGGGTATGTTCATTAGCTCCTATTTGTGGTGCACAATTTCGTGGAATGTGGGTAGTGGTTATGATAGATTCGATAGAAAAAAAGGAATAGTGTGTATTTTTCGTTGGGGATTCCCTGGAAGAAATCGTCGAATCTTTCTTCGATTCCTTATGAGAGATATTCAGTCGATTAGAATAGAGGTTAAAGAAGGTATTTATTCCCGGCGTGTACTTTATATGGAAATCAGAGGCCAGGGTGCCATTCCTTTAACTCGTACTGATGAGAATTTGACTCCACGAGAAATTGAACAAAAGGCTGCGGAATTGGCCTATTTTTTGCGCGTACCAATTGAAGTATTTTGAAATGAATTGAAGAATGAATGCTTTCGCAGCATTGAGTTCTGTTTTGTTTTTTCAGGTCGTTCATTCGAGCAAAAGCAGACGCGTGTGAAACAACCAGAAAACAGAAAACAAAGCGCTTTTTCCACCAAAAAAAGTTTTTGATGGATTGTATATGGAAATCAACTCCATTTTTTCATACTCGTAACAAGTATACTAAGTATGGATTCATCATATATATCCGAAAAACTAAGACTATATATATACTTCATATTTTTTTGGTCCAATATTTTTAAATTGATATGGTAGATATAGATGGATCATATCTTGTAATTCAATTCTGTTTTTGTTTTGTCTCAAAATTAGAAAAATATGCATTTCTTGACTTGAAGTGGCTCGTTAGGGCATTCAGCGAAAGGATACAATTGCTTCGAATGAAGACATAATAAAAAAAAAAATATTGTTTTCAGATCTAAGGATTAGCCCTTATAAAAATGAAATAATTAATGAAATTTAATAATAATAAAGGGGGTCTGTGGATTCAATACCCTGTTTGTTATAGAACTCATGTTTCATGGAAATATCAGATTGGATAGAATCGAGTAATGAGGTGGTTTCATTAACAATTCACAGATTAAAAATGCCAAAAAAGAAAGCATTCAACCCCCTTCTATATCTTACATCTATAGTTTTTTTGCCCTGGTGGATTTCTTTCTCATTTAATAAAAGTATGGAATCTTTGGTTACTAATTGGTGGAATGCTGGGCAATCCGAAGTTTTTTTGAATGATATTCAAGAAAAAAACGTTCTGGAAAAATTCATAGAATTCGAAGAACTCTTCCTTTTGGACGAAATGATAAAGGAGTACCCCGATACACATATACAAAAGCTTCATATAGGAATACACAAAGAAACGATCCAATTGGTCAAAATGTACAATGAGGATCATATCCATACCATTTTACATTTTTCGACAAATATAATAAGCTTCGCTATTCTAAGTGGTTATTCTATTCTGGGTAATGAAGAACTTGGTATTATTAATTCTTGGGTTCGGAAATTTATCTATAACTTAAGCGACACAATAAAAGCTTTTTCTATTCTTTTATTAACGGATTTATGTATTGGATTCCACTCGCCTCATGGTTGGGAACTAATGATTGGTTCTGTCTACAAGGATTTTGGATTTTATCATAATAATCAAATTATATCTGGTCTTGTTTCCACCTTTCCAGTCATTCTAGATACAATTTTCAAATATTGGATCTTCCGTTATTTAAATCGTGTATCTCCGTCACTTGTAGTCATTTATCATTCAATGAATGACTAAAAATGATCTACTGATATAAATCTAATCATAATGTTTTTTTTCTTCGTACATAAACAAACCATTCAAAATGTTACTTATTTTTTTAGTTTCTACCGATCCGGGAAATGACTCCTGGATCCCAGTAAAATAGCAGAATCGTGGATAGGGAACTCTACTAGCAACCTACCCAATTTATTGTAGAAATTTTCGGGATCAATGATTGGACCATGCAAAATAGAAATATCTTTTCTTGGATAAAGGAACAGATGACTCGATCCATTTTCGTATCGGTCATTATATTTATATATGTAATAACTTGGACATCTATTTCACACGCATATCCCATTTTTGCACAACAGGGTTATGAGAATCCACGAGAAGCTACTGGGCGTATTGTATGCGCCAATTGTCATTTAGCCAATAAGCCCGTGGATATTGAGGTTCCACAAGCGGTACTTCCGGATACTGTATTTGAAGCAGTTGTTAGAATTCCCTATGATACCCAACTGAAACAGGTTCTTTCTAATGGGAAACGGGGATCTTTGAATGTGGGGGCTGTTCTTATTTTACCTGAAGGATTCGAATTAGCCCCCTCCGATCGTATTTCT